TCTTGAAATTTTTTATTTCGAATCATATTGAATAAAACCCGCCTAATCTTTTGAATCCTTGTTTTCGAGTCGATAAATTATACGCCCTCTGGTTGAATCATAAGGACTTACTTCAATTTTGACTTTATCTCCCGGCAGTATCCGTATAAAACTACGTCGGATCTTTCCTGAAACATACCCTAGAATCAGATCCTCATTATCTAAACGAACCCGAAACATGCCATTTGGAAGCGATTCAGTAATTAAACCTTCATGAATCCATTTTTTTTCTTTCATCCCAGGTAAAGCCCCCTTGAAGTATTCACTAATGGAGGAGAAGGGGTATTAGCCAACTCCTCCCCTTTCCTTATTCTCTTTAATATATTCATTGATCCCCTTTCCTTATTCTCTTTAACATTCTACTAATTTTCCTACCTATAATAGGTATAGTCCTTTGGATCCTATTTCTAATATATAGAATATAGTCTATTATCTTAAATATAATATATATAATACAGTCTATTGTTTTATATATACTAAAAAAAGAAAAAATAGAGTCTAATATTTCTAGTATTTTAGATAAAAAAAACATTGTGATTGGAATGAACACTAGTATAATAAATAGTATTAGTTGGCAAATAAGGTTTAAAATAAATTCTATTTTTTCCGTAATTTTCCTATCGATTTTTATATATCGATTTTTATATACAATAACTAGCACAACTGCTATCACTATAAGGATGGCAATGAAGATTTTCTCAAAATATTTCATATTAGAAGTGTCTTCCTTTTCATTTGTTTTTTTTTCTCCAAATGACTATTCTTACTAGTCATTTGGAGGATCAGATATTCTATTCTATAATATAGAATAGAATGAAATAATGGAATTAATAATAATTATTTGTCCCATTTATTAAATTAAATGGATGGATGAATTACCATATATAACACAAGATTTCTCCGCCAATTCCTTTTAGTCGAGCCTCCCGGTCTGTTATTATACCCTGAGGAGTAGAAAGGATTACAATCCCCATCCCACCTAAAATTCTAGGGATTCGTTGAGAGTTAGAATAGACTCGTAGACCGGGTCTACTAATCTGTTTTAAATTTAAAAAATTTCTATACGGTCTTTTCCTATTCCTTCTATGTCGCAGGGTTAAAACCAAAAAAGATTTGTTTTTTTCTCGATGCTTTCGGACGTTTTCAATAAAACCTTCTCGAAAAAGTATTTGAACAAGATTTTCGGTGATATTAGTAGAGGCTATACGAACAACTCTTTGTCTATCCATATCCGCGTTTCGTATAGAGGTTATTATCTCAGCAATAGTGTCTCTACTCATGATGAACTTAATTTTTTTTTCCTCGAATTTGAATATAATCAACATGTTTTTCTTTTTTTTAGAATAGTTTTTTATTTTTTTATTTTATAGTAATTATAGTAATAGTAGTTTATTATTATATGAATTTTTCTATAAGGTATATACGTGAGACACAATCAACGAATAAATCAAGTTATTTTTCTATTTCTTTCAAATATCCCAAAGGAAGATAAAAAAAATCAACATCTCATTGTATTTTATAATACCTCGGGAGCTAATGAAACTATTTTAGTAAAATTGAATTGTCTCAATTCTCGGGGGATTGCACCAAAAATTCGCGTTCCTTTTGGATTTCCTTTTTGATCAATTACAACTGCAGCATTGTCATCATATCGTATTATGATACCGTTGTCGCGTTTAAGTTCTTTAGAAGTACGAACAATTACAGCTCGTACTACTTCTGATTTTTGTAGTGGCATGTTAGGTACAGCTTCTTTGATCACAGCAACAATAACGTCACCAATGTGAGCATATCGACGATTGCTAGCTCCTATGATTCGAATACACATCAATTCTCTAGCCCCGCTGTTATCCGCTACATTTAAATGGGTCTGGGGTTGAATCATATTAAATTTTTGAGTCTATTCTTACAATGCAAAGGATGAAGAAAATAAAAAAAATATTTTTTTGTCTAAAATTTGTCTAAAAAAAGAAACCCACGTTTTGTTTTATCCCCAAGACTCATTTCTCTTGGTTCTGTGTTTTTATCCCGAAATAAGAAATTTCGTTCGTATAGGCATTTTTGATGCTGCTATTAAAATAGCCCTTCTAGCTATATTTTCGGTTACCCCACTCATTTCATATAGTATTCGTCCCGGTTTAACAACAGCTACCCAATATTCAGGGGACCCTTTTCCCGAACCCATACGTGTTTCGGCAGGTCTTACTGTAACCGGTTTGTCTGGAAATACGCGGACCCATATTTTTCCACCACGGCGTGCATTTCGTGTCATTGCCCGCCGACCTGCTTCGATTTGTTTAGATGTGATCCAAGCAGGTTCAAGTGCCTGAAGCGCATATTTACCGAAAGAAATCTGATTACCTCGAAAAGCTATTCCTTTCATTCTTCCTCTATGTTGTTTACGGAATCTAGTTCTTTTGGGGTTATAGTTGATGGTTGTTTCGGAATTCCATCTCTACTC